TACTGATTAGTTATGTCTCAATTTGGATTTTCTTATCTCATTAGGAAAAAACCATTTTCTTTTTAATTCAAATTCAAGAATCATTCATGAATTAATAGTTAATGGTTCCGATTTGTCCCGAATTTTAGCTTTTTTGACTGAAAGTGCACGTTTGTTTTTTCAATAGAAAAAAAAAAAGGGGAAGGGTCTCTTTTAAGAATGGGATTAAGGAAAACAGAATTGAAGATACAAACAAATAAAAAAAAAAACGAAGTTTAGAACCCCCCTTTTTTGGTTTTTGGGGGGTATTCTCATATATTTTTTTTTTGTATCATTTTGGCGGCATGGCCGAGCGGTAAGGCGGGGGACTGCAAATCCTTTTTCCCCAGTTCAAATCCGGGTGTCGCCTGATCGACAAAATAGCTTATTCCGTTTTGTTGATATAAAACTTGACTATTTTCTTTCCAGCAGAAGCAAGCGGGGGAAAAGGACTCTTGAGACTTCCTTGATTCTAAATTCTAAGCATCTGCAGGTTTTATTCTTTAAAATTCTATAAATCCTTATGTCTCGGATTCAAGAAAGATTCTAGTAGTGAAAAGGAATCGGTAAATCTTGATATGATAGTCCTTTTACTCCACTACTAATGTAGTGTCTGTCTACTGACTGGGTCTTGAATTAGATTGGATAGGGATAGATATAGATCGGACAGGGAATCGAATTCCATTTTTAGTTGGGGAAGGGGCGGAAATTGTATACAGACTCCTGAAAGTATGAAAGTATATGAGCACTCCGGCATTTATTCAATATTAGTTAGATTGACTAGCTAATTGGCTTTCTTTTTATTATTTATTAGTCCATTTTTATTATATATATATTTTTTTTTAGATTATTCGATTAATCTAATAATAATATAATAAAATAATTCGAATAATAAAATAATAAGAAATATATAATAAATAATTAATATTATAATTATAATATTAATAAAAGAAATTGAAAATTTATTGAAATTGATTTTCTAATTGAAATTTTATAAATTTTCAAATAATATTCTAATTAATCAAAATTCTTTCTTTTCGCCTAGTCAAACGGAAATAAGAGTATGCGAAGTGATCTATCTTGATTCTATATTTATTTTACTTAATAAAATGGAGGGCAACAAAATAAAGCATAGGTCTTATTATTCCTACCTGTTAATAACATTCATTCCCTTAATACTTCCAAGGGTGTCTCCAGGTATTTTGTTTATGCTTAATGTTTTCTGATTATACTAGAAATCATATAAGAACAAGAACTTGTTAGATGTTATAATTGGATTTATTCGATTCTTTCGTCAATGATGTTAGGTCAGAATCCCTTTTTGACTCTGTACCAGTGATTCCACTATTATTAGGGAACAATAACAATAATGAAATAATTCCTTCATATTGATAGAAACCGGAGACATAATTTACATGGATATAGTAAGTCTCGCTTGGGCTGCTTTAATGGTAGTCTTTACATTTTCCCTTTCCCTCGTAGTATGGGGAAGAAGTGGACTCTAAAAATACTACTAATTGAGTTGAGGGAAAAAACGAAAATCAAACTGTATCCATTGTTTTATAGATGGATTCTTCCATTTTTTTTTTATATATATTGACTTTTTATATTCTTATATTTAATTGGAATTCATTAATTCCATTTCTAAATGGAATTCAAAAATATCTGCATTTCGGAATTCTAGTGTATTCGAATGGAGTAATGTATTTTATGGATAATATAGAAATAGAAAATACTCTTTCAATTAAACAAATATTTCACTTTTTCCCATGTTCGTATTTTGAAAGTCAAGGTAATACAAATAATAGGAAATTTATTCCAACCGAATTCTTTCTAAAATTTCGATGAACTGGCTCTTACCAAAGTTATAAAAGTTATATATGGACAATGAGGAAACGCGGAACCCTTTTTTGATTTCTTTTTTTATCCCCCCCTTTTTACTTTTTTCAAAGAGAAAAGAAATCCGTTTTTTTATTAGTTATTAAGCGCGGATACACACTTTCTAGAGGAAACAAGATAGACCTAGTAGTTGTCTAAGGAGATACTACACAGAATAAGATATTGCCGTTGCCTTAGGCGAGTCACATATTACGTGTTTACCGCTTGTTTTATTATTTTGGTTCTTATTTATATTTTTTAGTTTCGAAATTGGATTTTTGTTTTCATTTCATATCATGGTTCAAACGTTCAAAATCGGTTGGGTTTTACTAATCTTTTCGAAATAGGAAAAAGTTTTCCATAGAACCCCTGGATCATCTGTCAACTATTTAATCAATTACTTCTTCGGAATGCTAAAAAGATTATTTGATCCTTTTTAATATGATACCGATACCGGGATTGGTCTTGAAAATAATCAGAAATCTAGAAATTCGAATTGAAAGAATACGAATTGCCTTTTGATTATTTCAGATTGATTGGAACCAATACAAATCAAATAGATGAAACAAAGAAAAAAATTGGGATGCTATGTACATTACATATATGTGATTGATATTCTATATATGAAGATAGATATTCTAAATTGATTCATATTAATATCTTTATAGAGTAAAACTTTATACACTACAATAATAGATAGTATGGTAGAAAGAAATAAAATTGATTTCTTTCTACCATACTATCAGATTTCATAGAATACTGCTGATTCTAGTCCGATCATTTCATTTAAGAGTAAAACGCAAAATGGAAATCTTTTTTTTTTCATTTTTTTTTTTTCCATTATTGCATTGATAAGAACTAAGAAGTAAAGTTTAAGTCAAATTAATCACTTTGACTTACCGTTTTTACGTAAATTATCAGTAAGAAGGCAGTAGGAACTAGAATGAACAGTGCAGTAGCAATAAATGCGAGAATATTTACTTCCATAATCTCATCGTTAGATTTCTCTTTAATTCGCAATAACTCGGGATTTAATCCCATAGAGATGATAAATCTTTCGTCGGTAAATTCATCGGATCAATATCATGAATAACAATATCTGAACTAGCAAGTCGATTCATCGTCAAGAATTGAATAGTATAACATAGGAAGATCCTTTATCCATACCAAATTAAAAAAATGGATTTCAGATCCAATCCAAAATTCCTTTACTTTGAATGGTCTAATCCTTCGATTAGTAATAAGATAAACATAGATCAAAAGTTCAGTGTGAAATTCGAATGAGATAGATTGTTTAAAATGCAAATAATTAGGAATTGAAATTAGTACTTGAGGTTATACAAAATCGGAGCCAGAAAAGGATAAACTTTGAATCCTAAAGTATTCTATCAAAATCAAAGGAACTGCGTTCCATTTTTTTTTTGTATCGTGCAAATTCCATTTGTGTGTGTGTTTGCGGTAAACATATTCTATAGTACTCTATTTCATTACACAGATCGGGAGTAATCGAAAGAAAAAGCCGGGTCTAGTAGTACGGTATCTCCTTCTCTTGGAATCCTGAATATGACGCTACTAATAATTGGGCTAATCCACATATGTTTCTTTTACATCAATCAGTATTAGTTGAAGAAATGGAAATTACCCTATGGGTTTGATGAAAAACGTGAAACAAAAAAAAAAGAGAGATCCCTGTTCGGAATGAGATTATGTTTGTTATTTTGACTCCCTTTCACAGAAGAAATGAATTGATGTCTTTTTTTTATTGGATTTCTATCCATCGGGACTGACGGGGCTCGAACCCGCAGCTTCCGCCTTGACAGGGCGGTGCTCTGACCAATTGAACTACAATCCCAGGAAAAAAAGTGTACAGCAGGCATATTCTTAGGATTTCATTCAAACCCTTTCTATTTCGATTTTAGATTAGAATTGTCTTGTTCTAACTGGCAGAGGCGGGACTAATATATTGATATTTATATGGATATGCACTTTAGCGAGATCTACACGGATTACTAGTAATCTGTTCGTTATTGCCAAATCGATTGAAAATGAATCTTTCAATGAAAAAAAAAAAGAGTCTTTGTTTATTTTGACTTTATACTTACAGATCTTGATATGAATCTAGATCATTAGCAAGAGCTGAATTTGTGGAAAAAATACGTAATAAAAAAAATAGTGGTAGGAATGTAGCAGATTTTTCTTCTTCTGTATCAGAGCGCATTGGGCATTTCCGGAGAACAACAAATGGTTACATCATTTCTGGTGGATCGGCGAATTTTTGGGCCGAGCTGGATTTGAACCAGCGTAGACATATTGCCAACGAATTTACAGTCCGTCCCCATTAACCGCTCGGGCATCGACCCAGGAAAAATCAATTGAAGTCCTTATTGATAATCCACGATCAACTTTCTTTCGTAGTACCCCCTACCCCCAGGGGAAGTCGAATCCCCGCTGCCTCCTTGAAAGAGAGATGTCCTGAACCACTAGACGATGGGGGCGTACTTGCCCGACCGCCATTATACTATGTTCATAGTATGAACAGATTTTGGAAATTGTCAATATAATGGAATGATATGACTCGATCAGAAGGATCTTTCCGTCTTTCAGAATTCCATAGAATTTTGGGATTCATCATTTTCATTTTGAAATTGTTCATTCCAATCGCCACTCTATAATTCTAAAAATAGAAAAAAAAAAAAGTAATACGAAAGATAGGAGCCTTTCGGGGAATGATTGGTTTGCCGGAAAAGGCAAGGGTTTAAACTTAATTTCTTTCACTTTCATTCATTGTTAAGAAAGATTCGGTGGGCATATTTCTATCTCACACTAAGTCGGGAAATTAAAAAACGATAATCAATCTGGAAATCTGGTAAGAGGGGTAGGGATTAACACGTTATTGAAAAATGGTTTTTGAATAAGAATTTGGTTGAGAGACAAATTGAATCCATTTATCAACGATTCGATGAAAAATCTTGTATCTCTGTTGAATTGGTGGGTACATGGATCAATCAAATCAATTTCGTTAGGATCAATTCAATTAGAATCCGTTTTGAAATAATTCATTACATTGATATGATATTGGATTTTCTAAATATCATATCAATATC